TTTATATGAATCCTATTCGGTTGAGACCAAAAAAAAAAATGACATTCCCATAAATTTACAAGGTAATATTTCCATTTCTTCATCAGAAGAGGAGTTCCTTTTGAAGACAGAATTGATTTTCCTTGATATCTGAAATAATGGATGAAAATATCCTTGAACAACCAAAGGATGGTATGAAAATCATTACGAAAAACCACTAAAAAATGTTCTATTTTTCCAAAAAAATGTGTTCGATCAAGAAAAGTTCTAGAGGATGTTGATCGTAAATGAGAAGATTGTTTACGCAGAAAAACGAATATGGATTCCGACTCATATACATGAAAATTATATAGGAACAGAAAAAATCTTTGATTCTCTTTTGAAAAAAAGAAATTCATTTGATTTTTTTGAGTAATAAGAATATTCCAATGATGATACTCGTAGAGAAAGAGTCTCAATAAGTGCAAAAAGGGGACATCTTGTATCCAACAACGAAGGATTTGAACCAATAGTTCCAGATGGATAGGATGGGGTATTAGGATATCTAATACATGATTTAAATGTGATAATTTATCCTCTAAAAAAGGAAATATGGAATGAATTGATCGTAAATTAATAGATTTGACTATTTCTTTTTTACCTTCTAGGGAAGATACTAATCGCAGTGAGAATGGAATTTCCACAATGACTGCAAACCCCTCTGATATCATTTGAGAATCAAAAATTTTATTATACCCAACTAATTGATTTTGATTCGAATCATTAGCCAAAAAAATCAAATGCTTCTGTTGATACATTTGAGTAATTAAACGTTTAACAATTAGTAAACTATATTTATTGGCATAACTTAAATTTTCCATAGGCTCATAAGGAATCGATTTATTTAACCCATGATCATGAGCAAGTGCATAAATGTATTCCTGAAAGAGAAGTGGATATAGGAAGTCTCGTTCTCGAGATCTATCTATCTTTAAATATCCTTGTAATTCCTCCATTTAAAATTAGATTTGAACCAAAGATGGGGATTTCTTGGGCCATCAAATGATACGAAACATAGTACGATACAGCCAAAACAAGGTATCCGGGCATATAGTAAAAAAAAAAAAATAGATACCTTGGAGATGATTAATCAACGGATTCTCTCTTTTTCCATCCAATTGGGTTTTGTTCGTTATAAAATACCGAGATAGTTAGAAATCCTTTATTTTTGCAACCCGATCGCTCTTTTGACTTTAGAATAAATTTTGTTTCTCAATATACTGTTTCTTCTACACATTCGTCTCCACTCAAGGATATAGTTAATAGTTAGGATTCATAAAAAAAGTGGAGAATCCACTTTTAAGGTTATGAAATAACCTTTTCCCGCACCAGGGACTAATATATTTCTAACGTATAATTAGATCGGGTAATTATTCGAATTAAGAACAGAAGCTCGTTGCTTTTTTTTTGTTTCCCTATAATTTGAGCTTTTCGGCTCTATCCATTTATTCACTCGATCCAAGCATGAATTGGTTTTTTTGTACCGCTCTAAGAATTAAAACTCTAAGAATACAAACAAGATTTTGTACCGATCCCGTAAGGATTAAGCACTCTTATCTTAGAGTTATTCGTTTATACGACATGCTGTTTTTTCCATTCATTCCCTCTCAGGATCAGTCGTGGTCTTACAAACTCTACCAATGGTATGGACGAATCCGTTGCTTCATCCAAATGTGTAAAAAATTCTAGCCGCACTTAAAAGCCGAGTACTCTACCGTTGAGTTAGCAACCCAAAAATTTCATTATGACGTGTAGATACGATCGGAAAAAAAAGGAAAAATAGATTTTTCCTTTTTTTTTATTCAGAAGAGACTTCTTGTGTTGTGTCAATCGAATCCACGGAACCCATCACTTACATGAAGTTAAGTAAAAAAGAAAAACTTATAGGTCGTGGATAATGTAGATCTATTTATCCATGATCAATTATATTTGATCAATACACTATTGTCAATATGAGCGTCGAGAAAAGAAATTCAAAGAATCCCATAATAAGGACTTTTGTTGGATTGGCACTTCATAGATAACCTACATAGAGAATATAAAGAGAATAAAAAAAGTGTAAATGTAGAAAAGAAATAAGGAAGAATAAAATCTCGAGTTTATTCAATATTCATAAAGGTACATTTATAATTATATTATCCCATATGATCTCATATTACTTTACTATATTTATATATTATTATATATATATATAATAGATTAGATTAGAATATTAGATATATAAAATCAATATGAATAGAACAAAAAAATGGGGAAAGGAGGAGGGGAATAGTGAAGAAAAAATGACACAAAGCTAGCCTAGGGGCACCCCTTCTTTCTTTTTAATTTTTTTGTAATTAACGCGAAGTTCCTTAAGTATCTCTGGCTTCTTTGAAATATAATGAATGGTTCCCGTAGGTTGAGCTCCTTTTTCAAGTAAATTTTTCAAGTAAATATAGAATAGCGAGAACGTTTGAATAAGTTTGATTCTTTATTGGATCGTAAAAACCCACTTTCCGAAGATCTCTTCCTTCTCTTCGGGATCGAACATCAATTGCAACGATTCGATAGATAGCTTATTGGGATAGATATAGATGAACAATTCCTCCCTTAGAAACGTATAGGAGGCTTTTTCCTCGTACGGCTTGAGAAAGAATGATTCAAATTTAATAATTATACTCTACTTATAGTTATAGTATATATATATAGTCATAGTATATATAGTAGCAAATAGATCCATAAAATCATCAAACCAATTCAATTAAACTATGACAATGATTTTAGTCGTTTTTTATTCTTCCTTCCCGAAAAAACCGAAAAGAAAAAATAATTCGTATTTATAACTCAAGTTGGACAATTCTCAAAGAGTTCAAAGGAAAAAACCCGATGGCATTTCATTTATTGAGCTGTCTCTAACCAATTTTTTTGTCTCGTTTAGAATCAATTTTTTTAATTTTTAATTACTTATTCTGCTTCTGCTCAAATTGTGGAGACAATTGAAAATGGCGTTTTCTTCTTCCGGGATCGTTTATCTTTGTTTTGAATCATTGGGTTTAGACATTACTTGATCCTTAATCGTTTCAAAAAGGCCTTTTGTGATTTATTGACTATCGAAGAATCATACGAACGATTGATTCCCGCGCGATACACTTTTGATCGAAATAGTTTTTCCAATTTCAACAAAAGTTTCAAATCCAAAAGGGGATTTTGTTAGAATTGAATCTTTTCAATTTCTATATCGAAGATATGCTTACGAAGTTGTTCCGACTTATTGATTAAGGAAACACAAATCATCATAAACATAATATATTGAATTTATTTTCCAATTGAATCATCAATGATTTCACCCAGCTACATAAAAAAAAACAAAGAATAAAATGATAACAAAGTAATGGATGTAATAAAGTAAAGTCAATAGAATGTATAAAACAACCCTCTGATACAATCATTACATGGATTTACAATTCTAAACTAGAACCCAATGCGAAATCAAAAAAATTAGGTAAAAAAAATACATCTGTTACATATTGAACTTTCTTTTTTTGTTAATTTGTTAATAAGATCCGGAGGACAGACATCCATATTCAAATTTATACCACCCATTGCGGATTAACTCCCATCTACTGACAAATTTTATGGGTCTCATGAGTCCTAAATAAAAAAGGAAGGTCCTCTTACGGTATGCTGGACAATCTTGTATAAGTGAAAAGACAAACAGATACATATTTTTTTTTACCCAAAACAAGTTTGTTTTGGGAGTCTTAATCCCAGTGATGCAATTAAATTAGTACCAAAGCCCCCTACCTACTGTTTAGAATTCAGCATCAAGATAGAATTAGTACCCTATTTTCTTTAGAGATAAGAATATAAAAGAAATAAGGAATATGGGGCTTTCACATTTCGATTCAGAATGCAGGATTGATAATTCAAATAAAATAAATAGATATAGGACGTAAAGTTTTTCTAAGTAACTAACTTCAATATGAAGTTGAGCAAGACATGCCACTGAACATCCTATTTTATTTTTTTTTATTTATTAGAAATTTTACATTGATCCATATTCCTATCCTATCCAGGATCACAAATAGATTCTGTATGTCATCGGTACTCGGATTTGGTTTGTGAGAAAGAAAGTCAAAGATATGATTCTTTTCTGAGTCATTTTAATTATAATATAAATCATAAACAAGGAACTAGAACTATTAAATAAACATTACACTCTTAAACTAAAGAGAAGATTTTTAAAAGAACAAAAAAATCTTTATGAATTGGACGGCTCTGGGACGGAAGGATTCGAACCTCCGAGTCGCGGGACCAAAACCCGTTGCCTTACCACTTGGCCACGCCCCATTGAAATTTCTATTCAACACTAATAAACACTAATATAGGTATTAGTTGTTCGTCAATTCCCGCCCAAATATCTATGGAATCCATTAGATTGTTACTAAGATTTGACACGTGTAGTTGTAAAATAAAACTGAATTTATTGATCATTACATAGAATTCAATTAAGATATTGTATGAAAATACGATTCCTTCTATTTTCGTTTGAGAATAGAAGGATTTTTGATTGGGTTAGTCAAAGAAAAAGAAGGATTTTTTGGTCTATTTGAACTTTCTTCATTTTTACCTTATATCGATAACTCAATCAAAATACAATTATCTCCAAGAATAAAACATTTGTTATGCTTAATATCTTTAGTTTGATCTGTATCTATCTTAATTCTATACTTCATTCGAGTCATTTTTTCTTTGCCAAATTGCCCGAGGCTTATGCTTTTTTCAATCCAATCGTAGATGTTATGCCAGTCATACCTTTGTTCTTTTTTCTCTTAGCCTTTGTTTGGCAAGCTGCTGTCAGTTTTCGATAAAATCTTTAATACTGTCCTACAAACAAAACATTCATGATTTTTTCAATAAAAAAAAGATTCTAACAATCAATTGATAAGATCAGATAAGTCTTACATTGTGAACCCTCAATTCAAACATGGAAATTCTTGGATAAGCGCGATGAATCGAGATCACCTCACTTCCTCATTCTAACCTTCTACTTCCAGTGAACAAGGACCCTATACCTATATAGTATAGGGTCCCCACAATAAAAAACTAATTGAATTGTGTTGTGCGCATAAAAGATAATTTTCATACCGAAAGAGTCTTCTTGTCTTAGTCTTATTACAAATGAATTTATGAAACTTCCTTTCTTTTAGAGAAACCACTTTATTTCTTGGTTTGGTGTCAAAATGGAATATGTGGTATAAAAATGGATAATCTATTCCCTTTTTACCAAAAATGATCTTATCTTGGAGATTTTGTAATGCTTACTCTCAAACTCTTCGTTTACACAGTGGTGATATTCTTTGTTTCTCTCTTCATCTTCGGATTCCTATCTAATGATCCGGGACGTAATCCTGGACGTGAGGAATAAAAAAATAAGGGATTTTTTCTTGCTTGATTTCTGAATTTTATTATGATTTTATCTATTCTAGATATCTAACTATGCTATGATAAAAAAGTGCTCGAGATTTTATTTCGAATTTGAAATAAAATCTCAAGTCATCAGAATAAAGATAAACGGAAAGAGAGGGATTCGAACCCTCGGTACGAATAACTCGTACAACGGATTAGCAATCCGACGCTTTAGTCCACTCAGCCATCTCTCCCAATTAAACAAAGGATAATTACTATGTTACACATGAAGTAAAGAAATACACATGAAGTAAAGAAAAAATCTTTCTTTTTCTTTCTTTATTCTAGACTATAGAATCAATTATAGATACCACTACAAAAGATACAAATTTTTTAAGTTTTTCAGCAATTAAATTACATTTAGATAACGGGAATACCCGCAAAAAATAAAGTAAATTAAATAAAGAATACCCCTTTTTTCGATTTCGTATGAAAGCTTCTTTTATTCCCCGGCCTGGATAGGTACTGACCAGGCCGTTTATTGTTTTGTTCCAATGAATCATACATGAAATTATTCATCTGATTTGAAATCAAAAATACATTGCATCAACAACAATATAGGTGTTTTTTTTATTCCTATGATATAGGCGATATAGGATATAAATGCCATTTCTTATTATTCATGTTATTTTCCAACTTTTATTTTCTCGATTTAGAATCTAAAAAAGAATAAAATAGAGCTGTGGATTCTTACACAATTTCTTTTTATGTTCTGACTTCAATGGTTCTTTCGGACCACACCTGTCACTAAATAACTCACCCAAGATAGAACTTGTTATTTCAATAGGCTTTCCTTTGCCTATCTCATCAAGTTCTCCCCGAAAAAAACGTCAACATTCTAATTTCATTATTTTGTTCCGTTCCGATCCTATCTTGATTACGTACGATGATCTTGTTCGACAAATGATCCATTCATATACAATAATCACATTGTAGCGGGTATAGTTTAGTGGTAAAAGTGTGCTTCGTTCTATTAACAACTGAAATAGTTAAGGGGTCTTTCGGTTTTATTCATATTCCGTTCCGATTAAAAACTTTATTTCTTAGAAAGGATTTCATCCTTTACCTCTCAATAAACGATTTGAGGAAGAATATACATTCTCGTGATTTGTATCCAAAGGTCAATTATAAATATTATAAATTCCCAAAATTGGATTATGGAATCGCGAAGCATAATTTTTTTTGAATTGGATAAAGACTTCCAATTGAATGAGTATGAGTAAAGAATCCATGGAGGGAGATACACAAAGTATTTTTCTAATCGTAACTAGATCTTCAATTTTTTTTTAGAGGGGAGATTGGAGCAAAATAGCTATAAAAATTAAACGATGACTTTGGTTTACTAAAGCCATCTATATATTGTTTCAGCTCGGTGGAAACACAATTATTTTCCTCAGGATTCGCGCAAGTAGAAATAAAGAACGAAGTAACTAGAAGGATTTGTTATAATTCCACTCTTCTAGAGGGATCATCTAAAAAGCGAGTTGTTTTGGATGCATTCAGGCAGAAAAGCTGACATAGATGTTATGGTTCTAATTTTTTTATTTGTATTACGTTTACGACTTAGATCTGGGACTCGATCTTCCATAAAGGAGCCGAATGAAACCAAAGTTTCATGTTCGGTTTTGAATTAGAGACGTTCAAATTTTAAATGATGAATTGACGTCGACTATAACCCCTAGCCTTCCAAGCTAACGATGCGGGTTCGATTCCCGCTACCCGCTATAGCTATATATTTATTATGATAATAACGCATATATCATTAATGTGAATAAATGTAAATACACCCCTTTTTTATTCCCGAAATTCTTTCACATACAATCCAAAAATTTTTTTACGAGCAGGATATCAAGATAGGAAAGGCAAAAAATTAGAAATAAAAAAGTCGGAATGAAAAGCGTCCATTGTCTAATGGATAGGACAGAGGTCTTCTAAACCTTTTGTATAGGTTCAAATCCTATTGGACGCAATTTATTTCCATCTATTTTTTAGATTTCATTTCTATGTCAAAAATATTTGAATGATTTGAATGAG